TGAATATCTTTTATAAGAAATCGGAGGAAGACCCGACGATTTTTTCCAGGAAATCCCCAACGAAAGATACACACTATTCCGTCTTTTCTATCAAATCGATCATAACCACTACCTACATTCCACGAAATTGTGCACCATAAATAGGAGCTAATAAAAAGACCCGCGATTCCGTAGAAAGACATCACAATTCCTTGTGGAAAAAAAACTATTTCCTGAGACGGAAATAAAGATATCAAATTTCTACCAAGATAACTCGAGGTTCCAACCAACAAGAATCCTAATGAACCTAAAAAAAGGATAACAGCCCAGCAGAAATTACTTGTTTTTCGAGCCCCCGTTATAGGTTCTATCCATATATGTTCTGATCGACAACTCATACTTGATCCAGTTGATTTTTTTGGAATTGAGAGAATACCCCAAATGAATTTGACTTTAGTCCTTTTTTTTCCGAAGTAACTCGCATCAACTAGCACTAGTTTGATGTGATCCTTTAGGAGTAATTCATTAAATTCGTTAGATCTAAACTAATAACATACCCTTCGTATGATCTCACTAAAGATAGCCAAATAGATATAGATAGACCAACTTTACAGTTCAGCTATCCGTCGATTCGGGTCTATTTGAAAATAGCTAGAATCCATTGATCCCTATAGCATTTTCTGGAGACATAAGAGTTTTTCGGCGGAAGCCGCTTATACCATATTTTGCTAAATAGATATCTGTGTTATGATACAAGCGTCAGTTTTGAAAAAAAAAATAGATGAGATTTTGTGCCATCGGCTCTAAACAATCTTGTTTTTTTGAACATGAAGAAATAAAGAAGCCATTGCGATTGCCGGAAATACTAGGCCTACTAAAGGCACCAAAACAGAGGGAAAGTTAAGAGTTGTCATAGAATGGGTACCTCGATTTACTATTTGTACCTGTTATTATTATTTATATTTTATATTTATAATATAAAGATATCTTATTATATATAAAGATATCTTATTATAATTTGATAATTCTAAATTGGAATTATTATTATTACTTAATAGCTATTAAGTATAAATATAAGTATCTATCTAAGTGAGTATATAATGTAGTTTTTCATCTTTCTACATGAAAGATTTGAAAGGATATGGATGAGATATTATTTTCTTCATTTTTTGCTCTTGTCTTCGAATTTCATTTACTAAGCAAAAAGTTTCTTAAAAATTAATTAGATTCTATTTATATTTATAATTATATTGAATATATTGAAGGGTTTGTTAGAATCCCATCCATCAGGGATTCTTAGTCAAAATAGGATTATCGTAAGATATAAAAAAATAAAAAATTCTATATTTTATAGATTTTCATTATATATGACGAGAAGAGTATATTTTTTTGATTTGCCTAATTTCACGAATCATCTTTTATCTTGTTAATAGAGGCTTCTTGATCAATAATCAGGAATATATAAAAAGGGGCGGATTTTCTGTGACTTTTGATTCTTTATATAATTAGATCTTATGTCAACAAAGAAAACCCCATTCGTCTAATTTTAACTTGGATTCCGATAAACTAATTACTTGTTTGCTCAAAATAATTGAACTTAATGTTCTAATTTTGATTCAAAGGAAAGAAAGTGTGTAGTTGAAATAACTCACTCAGAACGCTTTTTAAAGGATTACGTGGTACGATTAGATCGAATAAGCCCTTCTGGAATAAATACTCGGCCGCTTGTGAACCCTCGGGTACTGTTTTATTCAATGTTTGTTCAATTACTCTTTTACCCGCAAAGGCAATGTAGGCATTGGGTTCGGCAATAATGATATCCCCCAACATACCAAAACTAGCTGTCACCCCACCGGTAGTAGGAGATGTAAGAATTGGTACATAGAATAACTTTTTATTTGATTGATAATCATATAAAGCAGAAGATATTTTAGCCATTTGCATCAAGCTCAAACTTCCTTCTTGCATGCGTGCCCCTCCGGAAGCACACACTATAATAAGAGGTAGAAATTCTTTAGTAGCGTATTCAATCAAACGGGTAATTTTCTCCCCGACTACGGATCCCATACTACCTCCCATAAACTGAAAATCCATAACCCCAATTGCTACGGTAATACCGTTTAGTTGCCCTCTGCCTGTTTGAACAGCCTCGGTTAATCCTGTCTTTCTTTGATAAGAATCGATACGATTTTTATAAGGCTCCTCCTCCGAATGAAATTCAATGGGATCCAGAGAGACCATGTCTTCATCCATAGGCTCCCAAGTGCCCGGATCGATCAAAAGTTCGATTCTATCTGAACTACTCATTTTCAAATGATATCCACATTGTTCACAAAGATGCATCTTTGATTTAAAAAATTTCTTATAATTTAATCCATAACAATTTTCGCATTGAACCCACAAATGCCGGTATTGTTGAGTTACACCCAGATGAGTAGAACTTTCTGGTATAGTTTGATCACTCGTTCTGATATCCTCGTTTTGACTACTATTTCCACTTTTACTACAAATGGAACTAGAA